CTTGCTGCATCAAAAACTAAATCACAAGCTTCTGATAAAAAACGAGCAGTTTTAGTAAGATTTGTAATATGAATACCTTTACGCTTGGCAGAAATATAAGGTGCCATCCTAGGATTCCATTTCCTAGTACCATGACCAAAATGAACTCCCGCTTCCATCATCTCTTCCAAATTGATATTCCAATACCTTCTTGTCATTTCTCCCCCCCACTTCCGCTTTTTTTTTTGAAAAAAAAAAAGCGACGAGGTTGCCCTGAACTAAATAATTGTTCCGATGGAACCTTTTCTTCTACCGGAGATTGGCCATGTGGATGTCGATACACAATCCAAACCCCTACCCTCTATTCGTTATTATCTTTTTTTCGATTACCCAAAAAAATGACCATAAATAAAGAGTTTTTTGAATTTTAATTAAAAAAAAAAGTATGAATCCACTTTTAGGAATCATTAAATCCTCGAAATGATTGTTCTGATGTATCATGAAACTTCTTTGAAATGGAAGAATCAAATAATTCTCTGTGGTGGAACAAAATATCTCCGATTTCCCCCTCGAAAAAATGCTTCTTTTTGGTTTTCAAAGGAATGTTCTTATGTTGCCTTGAACGATGCACTAATCCTTTGAATCCGGTACCAACGGGTATCATCCCTCCTATAACAACGTTCTCTTTTAGGCCTTTCAACCAATCGATACGGCCCCGGAGAGCAGCTTTGGCTAAAACTCGAGCAGTTTCTTGAAAACTCGCTTCAGATATGAAACTTTGAGTATTCAAAGATGCCCTTGTTATTCCCAATAGGATGGCGCGGTAACAGATCGATTCTTCCAAAGCGCGCCCCGTTCGCGCCGCTCGCAACAATCCAATTAGTTCTCCAGGTAAAAAAACATTAGACATTCCATCCTCTGAAACCAACACCTTTGATGTTATTTGGCGTACAATAATTTCTATGTGCCTATTATGGATTTGCACCCCCTGGGATCGATAAACCTTTTGGATCTTATTAACCAAAGATATACGACTTTGCACTATAGTTAGTTCAGCCCCAATCAAGAATCCCCAAGGAATTCCAAGAATTTTTTTTATATGCTCGTTCCAACCCTCAATTCTTTTTTCTAGGTTCATCGATATTGAATCAATTGAACGCACTTCTAACACTTGTTCCACTTTTGGAAGACCCTGCGTTATATCACCGGATCTCGATTTTTCATATATAAATGTAACTAATGTATCTCCTTCGTAAAGGATTTCTCCATAATGACCATGAACAGTTGCTCCTGGAGTGGCCAAATAAGGCTTGGCGTATCTTATTACTACAGAGTCAACTTGAACAATCAAAACTTGACCCGATTTGAGATGGGGTCCGTTTTTGGATATACATACATTTTCACAAATAAACTGTCCAAGACTAATTATTGTGGATCTTTCTTCAAAATAATTATGATAATAATTATGATGGAGAAAATACCAATTCAAATTGAATGAATTCAAAACGATGTTACTGCATGAATCGGGATTCAAAATTCTCCCATTTTCATCCATTAAATAATAGTTAATTACTTGAAAAGTCTGTTTTAAATTTTCAAGTTGCAAATATTTAGTTACCAAAATAGGATTATGAGTTATTAAATAGTAAAATGAATAAAAATTCACAAATTGAAGGACTGTTCCTAAAGGGCCAATCGAATTCCTAATTTTAATTATAGGATCTTTTTTAATTGATTCTTTTATCACATTGTGATATTTTCCAGCGTTGAATGGACCCATTCGGAAACAATTAGATGATGACAAAATTATCAAAGATGGACATTCCTTATTTTTATTTAACAACGTGCGAATAGTTCCTTGATTTTGGCTAAGTAATTGTTGAATTTTTGTCTTGGAATAAAAGGGATTGCTATTGGTGTGATCTGACACATTATCTGAATCTGAGATCAATCCTGAGCCTGAGGGATCATTTCTTTTTCTGAGATACGAAATAGGGAATTTCACTAAGTCAATTCTTAGGAAATCTCGAATCAGACCATTTGTACTTACTTCAACAAAGGAAGTATGAGCCTCTTCGATAGAAGAACTTTTTTTGTCTTGGTCCCAATTCAAAATTAAACAAGTCCGAACTAATTGAATACTTGTATCAGAAATTCCCCGAATTGGTTTGCCATTTCTGTAAACAATATAATTGACAACTCGAAGTTGCATATTATCCCTTTCTTGTAACAGATCCGGGGGGAAGAGTGTTGCTAAATTTATACCGTCCAATACTTCATATGTCACTACGGGTCGAACTAAAACAAAATACTTTTTCTTAGTAGGTGTGATCCGTTGGACATAGATCCAATTTTTCCATTTTTTGGATTCCTTAGAATTTGTTTTTCCTGTTCCTGGGGGTATCAAGATGCCACTGTGTCGGGATATCTTATCTGTCTCTCCAGGAAAATGGATATCTCCAGAAAAGATTTTCAGTTCAATCCTTTTTTTTTTTCTCTCCACTCGGACTAATCCGCCCAC